TCAAAAAAAACAAGTAGAGAAAAATTAGACAAAGTTATATACAAGTCGCTACCCCCCCCCGGTATTTCTTTAATTGAATTTCATTTGATTAGACGGAAGTTCCTTAAAAACTTCCGCTTTCTTTAAAAGATTCTGAACAGTTCCTGTGGGTTGAGCACCTTTTTCAAGGAAATATAGAATAACAGGAACGTTTAAATAAGTTTGATTCTTCATTGGATCATAAAAGCCCACTTTTCTAAGATCTTTTCCTTCTCTTCGGGATCGAACATCAATTGCAACGATTCGATAGACGGCTCATTGGGATAGATGTAGATGAACAATACCCCCCCTAGAACCGTATAGGAAGTTTTCTCCTCGTACGGCTCAAGAAAAAATGATTTGATTCGAAGTTTTGTCTATGTATGCAATTCTAATAAATTAAATGACAAATGGGCCTATAAAATCAATTAGACTATGATTTCAGTCTTTTTTTCTTCCTGAAAATGAAAAAGAAACCATTCGTACTCATAACTCAAGTTAGATAACTCTCAAATAGCTCAAAGGAAAAATCTTTAGTCAATTTCATTTATTGAGTAGTCTTTACTCCCTTTTGTTTGTCTCGTTTAAACTATTTCAAATTCTATTTGGATTCTTTAGTCTGATCCAGTTATTGAGACTATCGAGACAATTAAAAAGGTGTTTCCTTGTTCTTAGATCCTTTATCCTTATTTTTAATCATTGGGTTTAGACATTACTTCGGTGCTTCTTAATCCTTTCAAAATGGCAGCAACATACCCTTTTTTGATTTCTTTCTATCAAAGAATCCTATGGACAGTTGATTCCTGCGTGATACACTTTGAATCGAAAAATTTGGATCAATTTCAACTAGTTTTGCTTTTGAATTGGAAACTTGCTCGAATTGGATCCTTTCGATTTCTATATATGTTCCATATATTTACGAAGTTGTTCCAATTGATTGGCATTAACCCTAGATCCTTGCCCCCGAGAAATGAATTAATACTTTCTATTCGAGCTCCATCGTGGACTATTTACAACCCAACAAAAAACGAAGGGTTCAGGTGTAACAGAACAAACAATGTCGAGCCAAGAGCACCCTCATTCCTAGACAAATCGAAAATGGTGGATGTAAAAATCCACAACGGATCGTGTCCTTCAAGTCGCACGTTGCTTTCTACCACATCGTTTCAAACGAAGTTTTACCATAACATTCCTCTAATTTGGAACCGGTATGGAATTGATTCAATTATGGAATCATGAATAGTCATTGGTTCAGCTGTCCATAGACATCGTAATCTAGACTTTTTCTTCTATATATGAATATATGATATGTGGAACGATTTTTCTGAAAAAGTCTTAGCAAGGCAGCATTTTTAACATATTTTTTAACATAAACATACATAAATAATATATACATAAATAATATAATAATATATAAATAATATATATATAATAGAAAGAAATAGAGAAACGAATAACTTTTTGAATCTGCATCTTCAAGTGACTCAATAGGATAGATTAAACGATTTCCTACTTTTTCAAAGATTCCACGTACAAGGAATCATTAAAAATATTTATTAAAAAAAAATCTTTCTAATTGAAATTGAAAAAGTTTCCTATTTAGACATCATTATGAAATTTGATTTAATTGAAAATTTCTATTTTAAATAGATCAAAGAAAAGAAGAAAGAAATCCATTTTTTTTTCATGAGATGTATAAAAAAATGATGTAAGTTAAGATTTGAATCTTTATTCTTTTCATCTGATTACGAAAATCAAAATCGAAAAAAATAGGGAAGGGTTTTCGTATCTATCAGATAGACTGAACAGTTGTCACTGTTATAGATATTCTATAATATAGAATATCTATAATTTCAGTTTCAAAAATTGAAGGATTACAAATCTTTTTCACAAAAACCCAAAAATTATTGTCATTGAAATAGAACGATACATACACCATAACGATACATACACCATATAAGCTAAACATTTCCTCATTTTATATGATTATATTATATGATTGATATGTATTTGGTTTAACATGGGGTTGAGTAATATTTCAATAATCGACTCTTGTCATAAAGTGAATATGAATAAAAGGGATAGGATAAATCACCCCTGCCTCAATTGTTACATCGATTTCCAATTTTTCATTAGAGTCAAACAAACACGAAATACCTAAATCAAATGAGATTCAAAGAAAAAACATTGGCTCCATAACATATTTCTATATAATATGGAACTTGATCATTTGTTAATGAAATTCGAACAGACACAGATGTTTAAATTAATATGGATTAACTCCTATCCACTCCCCTACTTCTTTCTATGGGAATAATGGAGCATCAAAAATGGATCTGCCCTGGGACGGAAGGATTCGAACCTCCGAATAGCGGGACCAAAACCCGTTGCCTTACCACTTGGCCACGCCCCATTTCGATTTCTAATCGACACTAAGAAACAATAATATTGGTATTGGTTGTTTGTCAACTCCAGTCCAAAT